CCATATATTCCGTGCTCCAGATAAAAAAATTAATATCCGACGAAGCAGAACTTATCTCTCTCAAGATGACAGACCCATTCTCTGTACTAATCAATAGGATCAATTATAACAAGTCACACACTCATATTCCGGAAATACAGAAACAAAGGAATTTCACGATCGAACTGCCAAAATGGCCTAGAAATCTGAGTTCTAAGTAATTCGTAATTCATTTTGGATTGAAAAGCCAGGACTTTCTTATTTTTATGGACCTAATTCATTGAAATTCCATCCAGTAAAACGGAAGAATTATAAATCTCCAAAATAATAGATAGGAATACCGCAAATAGAGCCATTGCGACCCCCATCAAAGGGGTAGTTCCCCACCCAGGGGCTACTTTACCATATTCTGAATTCAATGGTTTCAATAAATTCCCTGCATTAGTTCGTCTTGGACCAGATCTAGAACTATCCTCAACGGTTTGTGTAGCCATAAATCCTATTGCATTGGTTGAAATTGGTTGACTTTGTATACTATTCCGTTGTAAATAAAGGATCTTATCATAGATAAGATATTTTGAAATTTGATAATAATGGAAACAGCAACCTTAGTTGCCATCTTTATATCTGGTTTACTTGTAAGTTTTACCGGGTACGCCTTATATACCGCTTTTGGGCAACCCTCTCAACAACTAAGAGATCCATTCGAGGAACACGGGGACTAGTTGAAGTAAAGTAATGAGCCTCCCATATTGGGAGGCTCATTACTTTACTTCCATTTAGACCTTACTTCCATTTAGATAAAGATAATATAAGATAATGAAAAATCATTTCGCCTTTTTAGTCGGAACCTTAGGTGGCTCTCGAAAAAATATTGCGAAAAAAATTATTCCTAGAGTCGAGACTAAGAGAAATGTATAAACCAATGCTTCCATAAATTCGATCGTGGTTTACAATTATAGCTTCCACACCTGTTCATTTGGGATCATTTCCCAGATTAAGAAAGGACAAGAGTCAAAAGCCCAAAAGTCAAAGAAAGGGCGGTGATTCAAATCAAGATTTATCTGGTACTCTATGTCAAAGTGAAATAATAAAAATACAATAGAGGCACAAGAGCAGTGTTGTATCAGACGACTTGTCTCCTTGTAGTTGGATCTCCAAGTTTTTGGAATGCTCCAAATTCCACTTGAGCATCCAAATCCGGGTCAATACCAGCAAAAACATCTCTGAACAAGGTTCTAGCACCATGCCAAATATGTCCGAAAAAGAAGAGCAAAGCAAACGAAGCATGTCCAAAAGTGAACCAACCCCTTGGGCTGCTACGAAAAACACCATCTGATTTCAAAGTAGCGCGATCTAATTCAAAAATTTCACCCAATTGAGCACGTCTAGCATATTTTTTCACAGTAGCAGGATCACTATAACTGACTCCATCGAGTTCGCCACCATAGAACTCAACAGTTACTCCTACTTGTTCGACACTATACTTAGATTCTGCCCTTCTAAACGGAACATCAGCTCTTACAATTCCGTCTCCGTCTACCAAAACTACTGGAAATGTTTCAAAAAAAGTAGGCATACGGCGTACAAAAAGCTCACGCCCTTCTTTATCTCTAAAGATGGGATGTCCTAACCATCCAACAGCTATTCCATCCCCATTGTCCATCGAGCCCGCTCTAAATAAACCTCCTTTTGCTGGATTATTGCCAATGTAATCATAAAAAGCTAATTTTTCGGGAATTTTAGACCAAGCTTCTGATAAACTCTTATTTTCGTCTAGTCCGGCACCAACCCTTCGATATATTTCTTGCTGGAAGTAGCCTTGATCCCATTGATAACGAGTGGGACCAAATAATTCGATTGGGGTAGTTGCGGATCCATACCACATAGTTCCAGCAACAACAAAAGCTGCAAAAAAGACAGCAGCAATACTACTGGAAAGGACAGTTTCAATATTACCCATACGTAATCCTTTGTATAGGCGTTGGGGAGGGCGGACACTAAGATGGAATAGGCCCGCTAATATGCCCAATGTACCCGCTGCAATATGATGAGAGGCTATTCCTCCCGGAACAAAAGGATCAAAACCTTCTACCCCCCACGCAGGATTTACAGATTGGACTTTTCCGGTTAGTCCATAAGGATCAGACACCCATATTCCAGGACCATACAAGCCTGTTACATGAAATGCACCAAATCCAAAGCAAGCTAATCCTGAAAGAAATAAATGAATTCCAAAAATCTTGGGCAAATCCAAAGAAGGTTTTCCTGTACGTTCATCAGAGAATATTTCTAGATCCCAATATACCCAATGCCAGATAGCCGCCAAGAAGCACAAACCAGAAAACACAATGTGTGCCCCGGCCACACCCTCGTAACTCCAAATACCCGGATTCGTTATAGTCCCCCCTGTGATACTCCAGCCGCCCCACGAATTGTTTATTCCTAAACGAGTCATGAAGGGTATAACGAACATACCCTGTCTCCACATTGGATCAAGAACGGGGTCAGAGGGATCAAAAACGGCTAATTCATATAGAGCCATTGAACCGGCCCAACCAGCAACGAGAGCTGTATGCATTATATGTACAGAAATCAACCGACCGGGATCATTCAATACGACGGTATGAACACGATACCAAGGCAAACCCATGGAAATACCCCTTTATCAAAGAAAAATAGACACTATGTAACTTTATTGCATTTGGAAAAGACTATGATATGGACCTCTCCCTTTCAGTGGATTATTTCGGAAGAAGGGTTCATATTTATTGAATTCCATTTCGTTGGGAATAATGGAACAATTCTGTTCATAGGAACAAAGATAAGCAGATCTATTCTATACCCGATAAGTATCAATACGCAATGGGGATTGGTCCCATTTTCTATGAGCGAATGCGTAGATACTTGTTCATCATTCGAAGAGCCCGACCCATTTGTAAGAATTTTTCCTTATTAATTTCGTCTTACTATTTCGTAATATCTAGGGATAAAAGGATAAAAACATTACGTTTCCACATCAAAGTAAAATATAGTACTTAACCCCCTTTCTTTCAGTTGATGCCTATTGGTGTTCCAAAAGTACCTTTTCGGAGTCCTGGAGAGGAAGATGCAATTTGGGTTGACGTATAGTGCGACTTGTCAGACATATTGGGTCATATGGGATTTCCCCGTTCTCTCCCCCGATCGAGATACCCTCTGTTTCGCCCAAAAAAGATTGTTTGAACCATCAAGAATTTGGAGCGTGAAATGCAATTACATTTTAAGGGGATCGAAATCAATATTAATATTATCAATTAGCAAAATTTATGGTTGGCTTGGAGGGATCAATCCAATAAAATGAAGTATCCAGGCTCCGTTCAGAAAATACCCAATTGGTAATATATGTATGTATGATTACCACTTGTACCATAAGTGATTACTTGATAGCATATGGGCGATCTCAAACTGCCAATCAATGAAATAATATTATGACTACATCGCGTATTTGTTGTAAGAAAAGCACGAAATGAATTGAAAAAAAGTAAAGTGGTATTGGGAACATTTGTCCTATATGTGCAAATTGAAATCGGGCGGATCTTTACCCGGAGTAGAACATAAACCTAAAAAAATTGAGGAGGCCCATTCAGGAACAAGAAAATTACATCGCAATTTGGATTAGATTTCGATGAAACAATATATCAATGAGAGGTTAATTCGATAAGTTTAGTGGATTCTTTTATTTTTTACAGAAAGAAAAAAAATATTTCTAAAAAAAATCGAAGAAAAAGCCCCTTCATTAGTAGGTAAAAAAGTCCTACTATAAAAAAAAGGAAAGCGGGGTGGAATCAACACATTGATTCTTTTTTTTTTTTTGAACCGTATGCATCCAAAGGCGCGTGTACGGTTCCTAAGGGATAAAATTTTGTCCTAATCAACCGACTTCATCGAGAAAGATTACTTTTTTTAGGTCAAGAAGTTGATAGCGAGATCTCAAACCAACTTATTGGCCTGATGGTATATCTCAGTATAGAGGATGAGACCAGAGATCTTTATTTGTTTATAAACTCCCCCGGCGGGTGGGTAATACCTGGAGTCGCAATTTATGATACTATGCAATTTGTGCCACCAGATGTGCATACAATATGCATGGGATTAGCCGCTTCAATGGGATCTTTCATCCTGGTCGGAGGAGAAATTACGAAACGTATAGCATTCCCTCACGCTTGGCGCCAATGAGTTTTTTATTTGAGAGAAAAAAGAAGACTATGCCTTCGCGATATTTAATATAAAAATATAAAATATAAATAATAATTTATTTTAATTTATTTTAAGATAATAATAATATTTAAAGATAATATTTAAGTAATAATAGCATGGCACTTCGAGTTTGATATGAACAAATCATTATTGTTTTTTCATAACATGGGATTGTATATCGGACGAGTAATATGAGACAAGACAAAGGGTATTTATTATTGGATCTTATCTATCTGGGCTTCATTTCAGCGTCACAAACCTTTTTTTCATGACAAAAAAGTATCTTTCCAATATTTATGGTATGAAATATGAAAGAATACTCAAATGAAAAAACAAGATAATTTTTTTACTTATTTTCTTTTTATACTTATTCTTATTTGATCGGATCAAAAAGAAACTTTGGGATTGCTGAATCATATATGAGATAAATCATAAATATAGAAAGCAACGGAACCATCATAGTATTTTTGAACCCCCCGAAAAGAAGGGTGGTAAATGGATCACTTAACGATTCGATTTTGGTCTGCTGGATCCTCTTTCATTTTTTTACGAACGTAAAAAGTCCATTGTGGAGCCGTATGCAATGCACAAAAAATGCCTGTACGGTTTTTCAATTATATATATTTTATTCTTGTTATTCTTTATCTTTTTCCCTAGTCCAATCAATCGTACGAGATCGCGGAAACATTCATTATGTTATATCATCAGGGTAATGATCCATCAACCTGCGAGTTCTTTTTATGAGGCACAAACAGGAGAATTTGTCCTAGAAGCGGAAGAACTTCTGAAACTCCGCGAAACCCTCACAAGGGTTTATGTACAAAGAACGGGTAACCCCTTATGGGTTGTATCCGAAGACATGGAAAGGGACGTTTTTATGTCAGCAACAGAAGCCCAAGCTCATGGAATTGTTGATCTGGTAGCGATCGAAAATGCCGGGGATTTCACGTAAATCCGCGATTCCATTTCGAATCATAATTTGCATGAATCTAAATTGAATATTTTATCTGCTTAAGTAAAAAAAACAAAATAGAAAGAATTCATAATCATCTGGTTAGGATTGATCTAAACCAGCCCATTTTCTATACGATTAAGTATGCCAACTATTAAACAACTTATTAGAAACACAAGACAGCCAATAAAAAATGTAACAAAATCCCCCGCTCTTCGGGGATGTCCTCAGCGTCGAGGAACATGTACTCGGGTGTATGTGCGACCCGTTCAGATCATGAGCCGGAACAAAATAAAAAGTATAAATTTTTCCAGTATCAATGACCGGTACCAATGAATAGGATGGAAGAATTCCAATCGATATAGAAAAAAACCTCCATTGCATTGCGTATCAAATTTATGGTTTCTATTGGTGCAAATCCAATCACCTCAGTTGGAGATGAAAAGCAATTCCCCAGTGGTAGCAAATGGTTATCCATTAAGCGGGGGAAATCATATTTAAGAAGCAAAAAAGATTATGCTCCTACTCTTGCAAGAACGGACTATACAGGGTCAGCTACCTAGCCAACCTTTGTAATTAAATATCGTTACTGTATGGATAGATCTCGTTGTGAAAAGACCTAGTACTGGACAATTCATGGGTAGAGTCAAAGAATGTGAACTGTACAAGTTACTAATAACATTGATTAATGGTGGAAAGGGCTCCGGTGTATAGAGAGGACCTCACCGTTTAAGAAGTAGCCATAGAAACGATGGAACCCACTATTTATCCATTTACCTTTACGTTTTATTGATACTTTATACTATACTCAACTTTAGTTACAATTGACTCTTTTTTTTGTTGTAGTATCAATACAATTTCTTATTTCGAGGTTAAATGCCTGGAAAAATGGTGGTTGGGAAGGTCATAGTAGCAAAGGCCATTGGAATTTTTTTTTATACATCGGAAGAATACGTTTTGTTATTAATAGACCAGGAAAGGGAAAAAGAATGACTGAAAGAAAATAAATAAATTAGTTATTCATCAAAGTTTCATTTTATTCAATGACCAGAATTAGACGAGGGTATATAGCTCGGAGACGTAGAATAAAAATTCGTTTATTTGCATCAACCTTTCGAGGGACTCATTCAAGACTTACTCGAAATACTATTCAACAGAAAATGAGAGCCTTGAGTTCTGCTCATCGGGATAGGGGCAGGCAAAAGAGAAATTTTCGTCGTTTGTGGATTACTCGGATAAATGCAGCAATTCGTGAGATTGGGGTATCCCATAGTTATAGCAGAGCTATACATGATCTGTATAAGAGGCAGTTGCTTCTTAATCGTAAAATACTTGCACAAATAGCCATATCAAATAAAAATTGTCTTTACATGATTTCCAATCAGATCCTTAAATAAGGAGATTAGAAGGAATCCACTGTAATGATTTAAACGGGGCCCCGGAGAATGAGCTCCGGGAAGGTAGAGTAGAAATATTAATATAAAATAAATAAAATAAATAATATAAAAAAAATAAATAAAATAAATAATATAAAATAAATATAAATCAGAGAAATAAAAAAGAGAAATAAAAAAAAAATATATAAAATAAAATATAATATTAATTTATTATAATTTATTATAATAAATAAAATATAAATAAAATAAATAATTAAAAATAAATAATTAAAATATTATAATAATATTAAATATAATATTTTTATAATATTTTATTTAAATTAAATTTTTTGATTTAAGTAAAAAAAAAAATGAATCAACACATAAAAAAAAAGAAGAAATTTTTGCTTATGATGTGACAATCCAATCGGGGATTTAAAAATTTTTCGAACAAAAAAAATCTGAGTTGGGGTTCATATTGAAATTTTGATTCAAGTGCAATTGAGGAATAGCCTATCTATCTATTTACTATTTATTTCTAATTCGAGGACCCGTGGTTCTAGGAGTCGATTCAGTTCTCTCAAATTCTTTCTCGTTATTAAGAAAGGGTAACAAAGATAAAATACGAGCTTGCTTTATAGCAATAGTAATTAATCGTTGTTGTTTCAAAGTCAATCTATTCACTCGTCTAGATAATATTTTTCCTTGTTCACTAATAAATCGACTAATTAAACTCATGTTTCTATAATCAATTCGATCCCCCGATCCAATTGGGGGCAAACGCCTACGAAAAGATCGCTTGGATTTAAGAAAAAGTCGCTTGGATTTATCCATGGTTTATTCCTTATTAAATCTTATTTCTTAATTCGAATTTCATTTGTGATCCTACCGAAATAGGATTGGTTTTTTTTATTTAATTTGAATTTTATTTATATATTTTATATATTATTATGTAATTATGTAATTTATTGCTGTTCCTTGGAGGGGTTACAAGCGCGTTACATTTTCTTTATTTCTTTATCTCCCCATGAATCGTATGCTTGTAACAATAAGGACAAAATTTTCTCAATTCCAATCGACTAGGCGTATTGTGTCGATTCTTTTGAGTAATATATCTGGAAATGCCCCGCGATTCCTTATTAATATCGTTTCGGACACAACTGTTACATTCCAAAATAACCTTTACTCTGACATTTTTACTCTTGGCCATAACCCCCCTTTTTTTTATTCACTCAACTCTTCTATTTTGAAACGAAAAAGAAAATAAAGAAGTTGCTGACTCGAAACCCAATTCTTAAATACTAATACTTCATTTCAATCAAATCAATAGAGAATAATCAAATCAATAGAGAATATAAGTAATACGATGATTTCTAACTATCTTTCTAACTATCAATTAGTTTATAGTATTTTATTTTAGTATCTTGTATGCGTTTGTTGTCCGCGACCTTTATTTTTATTATTTACTTTACATTTTTGTTCTCCCTCTATTAATATTAATTCATCGTGAACCCGAGTTTCGTTTCGGATGAATCTGTTTGATTATTTCTCTTTTTTTTATCCTAAAAAACTGACAGAAAGCACAAAACAAAAAGGGTTAGTCACAGATAATTTATTCTATCTATAATCTTTCTTCATCCCCAACTAGAATGAAAAAAAGGGGAATGTTAACGCATCTGGGAATAAACGATTAATCTCTATCAATAGGCCTGCTAAAGACCCGAACCATAGAGTGCTTAACACAGGTGCCACGGAGAGATACGTTTTTATATCTCGCATTGAAAATCCTCCTTTTTTTTTGTAATACATATATGATCAGATACACATGTCGTTAAGGATCACTTGTATTTGTACGCGGAATCCCTAACTAAAATGAATATATATAATATAACAAACAATCCCCTGGTTGACTCTATTTTACTTTCTTTACAACAGAAAAAAGTGTCCACTTACTTTCTTTTCTGAACATTACATTTTACATTACCGATTTATATATTTATATTATATATATATATTTGATATTTGTATATTTATATATATTTGATATTTGTATATTTATATATATTTGATATTTGTATATTTGATTCTTTTATTATATGTTATATTGTTATATGAGAGGAAAAAGAAATGAGAAGAGAAATTGTATTTGTATATCAATGGGGGAAATCAAGATGTGGAAAACAAGATGGGGATTCTCTACAATGACACTATCTATGGGCCAATTGAAAGGGATGTAGCGCAGCTTGGTAGCGCGTTTGTTTTGGGTACAAAATGTCACGGGTTCAAATCCTGTCATCCCTATCTATTACTTCTCCCATCCATGTGCAGTAATGAAGGATCTGTTGAGATCAATAAAAATTAGACATACATAATGCTTTATGATACTATATGTATCCAAAGTGGGGGTTACAAATCAAATTCTTTTATTTACATATAGCCCTTTATATATATTGGGATAAGAAAGAAATTGGGATAAGAAAGAAAGCGCTCTTAGTTCAGTTCGGTAGAACGCGGGTCTCCAAAACCCGATGTCGTAGGTTCAAATCCTACAGAGCGTGCTTCTGTTCTTCTTGGGTCGAATTACAAGTAAATAACTTTAACTAATTAGAGCAGCAACCCGAATTTGACCTCCTCCTTTCTTTAATCCGCAGGAGGTCAATAAAAAAAGAGATGTTATTTAAAAAGAGACGAGCTCTTACTTAATCAAAGGTCCAACTGATCACCCCGTCTGTATTGCAAATACGCAGTTACGAATAACCCAGCCAAAGTAATAGGAATTAGGCCTAACACGATTCCAAATAGTAAAACTTCAATCATTTTTTTTTTAAGGTAGGTAAAAAAGGGGGGGGTAATATCTATCTATAAATAGTAATCCAAATCGCCCACGAATCTCAATAACCAAGAATTGCAATTTATATGGGAAGGAACTCTGGACTACCTGGATATCTCACAAAAACATTTTTATGAATTTTTCATTCAATCAATTTCAAATAAGTCGTATCTTGCTCAGACCAATAAATAGAGCTGAAGTTATAGTTAAAGCCGCCAGTAGAAAACCGAAATAACTAGTTATAGTAGGCATGAAGGAACTAAATGGGATACGTTCTATTTATACATATGTTTATTTATGAAACACTTACCTAAGTTTTTTATCTTGAAAAATAAAATAGCAAGATAATAAAAAGATCAATTGACAAAATGAGTCCCAATTGAATTGAAAGCTTTTGATTTCATTTATAATTCATTTCCTTATAGACAGCACAAAAAATAGTGACAGAAGTCCAAAAAATATGGTTTTATCCTCTTTGACATCTATTGATCCCACGATTCTGATCCAACCGATTCCTGGAGCAACTCTTGAATAAAGTATCTTGAATAAAGGAATGTCAAAATAACATGGAACTTCATTTATAAATAAATTCAAAAATTAAACTCTCTTTTAATTTTAAATTAA